CTCTGTATCTGTAGAGGAAGGGAATAAATTGTTATTCCCCTAGAAAATCTAGGAACAAGAAGATTGAATCGGAAATATCGACAAATTATTTCCAAGTCCAAAAAAATGAAATAAAAAAAAAAGGAGGTGAGTCAACTGTTCGAATTCAAATTTAATCTCTATCAAATTTTAATATCAGAATAGCGGATATAGTTATAATTAAATGGGTCAGGTCCACTTACTTTTTCTTTTTACCTTTTCTTTTGTTGATTTCGAATCTTTTCAATGGATTTGCTTGGTATAATGGCAATATAGGGATCTTTGGCGATACAAGAGGCGGCTTATTTTTATTCATAATAATGAAAATTTTCCGAACAAATGTTCCATTTTCTAACTAGAACTGCTATATTCTAACTCAGTATATGATAACGTAGTATCTGGTTAGTTCCCTTTGTATTCCAAAGAAAAAAAGATCTCTATTTTCTGAATACTATGACTGGACTTTTATGAAAAAAAATGGATGAAAAAAAAGCCCCTTATCGGATTTGAACCGATGACTTACGCCTTACCATGGCGTTACTCTACCACTGAGTTAAAAGGGCTTATTTTATTTAATTCCCCGACGAGTCACTATGTAGATAAAATCTCTATATGCACATATATTATATACATATAAGTATATACAATATACTCATAGTGGCTGGGGGCTGATTTTTGAATAATCAAATGGATTTTCCTAGAAAGTCTAGGGTCAAATGAATTGTTTCAAGACTAGCCCTAATTTCTTTTATTGAGATGATCCTTAATGAAAACAAAATTCACTTGATTGATACATAACATACACGTACACTTACCAATTTGACATAAAATCAATTTCAAGATATTTTATCGAATCATGTCATGAAGAGATTCTACTTGTCCCCTTGAACTAAAGTCTTAAAGAAAATTTTTGATAACTTTTTGATTTTGATCCCGCTTACTAGATTAGATTTATATAGAGAATGTTGATTCTAATGAACGATTCATGAATATGAATTGAATGACGAATCGGAAAATTCTATACAATTATGAAAAACGAAAAGATCTCTCGGATCTGATCATTCCATTATCATTATATTGACAATTTCAAAAAACTGATCATACTATGATCATAGTATGAGGGCGGTTGGTCAAGTTGGCCCCCATCGTCTAGTGGTTTAGGACATCTCTCTTTCAAGGAGGCAGCGGGGATTCGAATTCCCCTGGGGGTAGGGTACTACGAAAGGAAGTTAATCATGGATTACCAATAAGCCTAAAATGAATTCTTCCTGGGGTCGATGCCCGAGCGGTTAATGGGGACGGACTGTAAATTCGTTGGCAATATGTCTACGCTGGTTCAAATCCAGCTCGGCCCAATAATCCGCCAATCTACCATGAGATTGTATAAATCCCCCTGTCCTTCAGAAATACCCCATACGAAGATAAAAAAGAATCAAATTTTCTGCTCGATCCCCTATTTCCTTTCCCCGGGATTGTAGTTCAATCGGTTAGAGCACCGCCCTGTCAAGGCGGAAGCTGCGGGTTCGAGCCCCGCCAGTCCCGACGGATCAAAATCAAATAAATACATCAATTCATTTTTCCCTTTACTATGAACTAGTAAAGGGTGTCGAGGGGCATACTTTCATTCCCAAAGCAAAAAGGAGTCTTTATTTCTTTTTTTCTTTCCTATTTTTTACATTTCGCTTTTATTGTTTGTTTAGATTTGGAACTGTGTAATTAATCGAAGTGGAAAGGCAATCTGATTATTCTTCATCAGATGATTGTCCAAGGAAGACTCAAGGTAGGTTATAGAAAAAAAACAAGGAAACGGATGATAAATAAAGGAATTTTGGATTGATTGAGTCAGGAATCCTAATTTGGATTCGGTATGGATAAAAGAACCTCCTATGTTATACTATTCAAGTCTTGACGACGGGTTGATTTGATAGATCAGATATTGTTATTCATGATATTGATCCGATTCAAGATCGTCGAGAGGTAATTCATTCATTGAATTTACAGCCGAAAGATTTATCATCTCTAGGGGATTAAATCCCGAGTTATTGCGAAGTAAAAAACCGATGAGATTATGGAAGTAAATATTCTTGCATTTATTGCTACTGCACTATTCATTCTAGTTCCTACGGCCTTTCTGCTTATCATTTACGTAAAAACAGTCAGTCAAAATGATTAATTCAATTGAATGAAACCTTCCTTCTGAGTTCTTATCAAAAATTAACGAAGTCAAATGAAAAGGATTCCAATTTCACGTCGTAACTTAAATGAAATGAGCGCACTATAATCGGCAGTTTTCTAAGAGATAGATAGTATGGTAGAAAGATGCATCTTTCTACCATACTATCTATCTCTTAGTCTATAAACTTAGTCTATAAACTTAGTCTATAAAGTTGTAATCTAGAATAAAGATAAAGGCTTAAGTTTCTATAGATCAATCTACAGTATTCTCTTCATATCATATATGTATATATTAATTCCATATATT